TTCGTATTTCGTTCATTCCATCGGTATGCTCTCAGGTACCTGTAATTGTGATCTGTTTGCCAGAACCAAGGGGTCTTTCTGTGGAAACCTTCACGAACAATCGTCGTTTTTTGATGGTTTTTCCGCTTCTCACCGCTGCTCTTTCCACACCTCCGGATATCTGGTGCCAAATCGTCGCCCATTTCCTTATTTCTTCGATAATAGAGTTGACTATCTTTGTGGCATCGATTGTACAAGTTCGTGAAGAGGCTGGACGAGTGGAATGAGGGAAAGCGGCTCAATTGACAAAAAAGAAGAGTAGCCCCCTAGAACCTGGCAAAGTTACTATCAAAGAATTCCCGAGCAATTATCAACCAACATATGCGATTCATTCCCGTATTATAACACAAATAAGACTTTTTAATCAAGCAGTTAGGAAGTCCTAGACTTTAAGCCAGGCTGCTGGATTATTCTATTGAGTTGCCTACCCTCAGGTCATTCGCTGCCTTAATAAAGTATCTTCGCTAGCCGTTGTTGGGACTTAGTTAAGAGTTAGCCTAGAAAGGCTTTGAAAGCAAGTCAAGCATTCCAATCCCAGCGGATTAATCAATAGCAGTAGAGTCGTAAACAAGAACAGCAGAGTTTACAGCTGAACAAGTAACTTCCTCCTAGCGATGTACTTTTCGACCGTTGGAGCTGAGTCACTCTTGCCAAACAAATCGGACGCTGTAATGTCCCTACAGAATTGCTCATGGAACTTGCTTTCCAGATCGTACCAAAGAGTTTGGAGGGAGGTTCCTATACCAGGGGAAGGCCGATTTAGTAAGAGAGTTGGCAAACAGTCTCAACTTGAGGTAGTCCTTGGATCTAGCTTCCCCGCACTGGACCGAGAACCGAGCTATATGCTCAATAGTCGACTTCTTCTCCTCACCAAAAAAGAGAACAAACTCGGCCTAATTAAGGACCTGACGTCAATTCCAAGCTGCTGTAGCGCCTCGACCATGTAATCTCTTTCCAGGTCCGATGGTGCCTGTGGAACTGTTGTGGCGGGCTAGTTGTGATGCTTGCTTCCCTTTCGCCCGTCGTACACGTGATTGAGACTCCGCACCTTACTAATGGTTTAAAGACTCTGACTTTCCTATGTAAAATAGAAGTATATACCCGCTTTAGCTTGAGAAAGGTGCCAATCCTGATGATTGATTGTGCGATATTACAGTATAGTAAGAAAGAAGAGAAGGCGAAAGAAGGATAAGAAAGTGCTTTGATCCACTACCCTTCGTAAGGTAAGGCAGTTCACTCTATCTGGTACATCTACTTCCTCTGCCCTATCTGTCACTCCAGGTACTTCTGCCTCTTTGTTCTTTGATTCTGCTTGCTGCAATCCAATCATATGCCTTCATCTTCATATTGTTGAAAAGAAACCATATGTTCCCTAGCCACCACACCATCACCGCCAAATCTCTTCCGTTAATATATTCTCATACCGCTGACAGCTCTCAAATGCATCTTAGTTTGTTAGGAAACATTTCTACCTCTACATTACCAAAGACTTTTCATGTGCCCTTGAGATCAATCTAATAGAATAGAATGAATAGATAGAAACTAGGCTGAGGAACGATAGGATGTTGCTAGGATGCTAAAGATCGTATTCTGTTAGCTTATCCGCTGTTCCTGATCGAAAACGTGCTACTCCTACTGAGACTGCTGCGGATTCAATACAATAGGCTAAATGCCCCATTCTTAGTCTTAGCGTAAAGGAAAGGCTGTCCTCTAGTTTAACTGAACGCCGGCAAATAGAATGGAATTGGCTTAGAATCGAAGGAAGATATTCATCTTTCATGTTTGATGTTTTCCAAAGACTATCTATTTGAATCCCCGAGAAGGAAGGTCTCAACACCGGGCTGTCCTCCCAATCAACAAAACTAGAACTACAGGTGCCTGTCCTACAACTTACTTGCTTTCGGACTTCCTGGCTGAAGAGCAAAGAGATATCTATTTTACAGTAAAGCTGTAGCTTCATCTCATCTTAGAATAGCTATTCAGCTCGCTAGCATATTCGGTAATAATTCAAAAGAGGAAAGAGGAGGAAAGTGAAAAGGCAATCAGACTGGCTTACAGGCCAACTGCTTCAAAGCCTAGCTGACTAACTGCCATCCCTAACTCACTGGCTTTCAGAAGAGGGAATCCGGTCAAACTACTTGCAACAACTTCTTCGAAGAGAAAGCTGCTGCCCTTCTATAAAAGAAAAGGGATTGTCTTATCCTACTTTCTTTCCTACTTGACAGGCCAATTCATCAATTGATACTGAACGAGACTTTTGTCCATCTTTTTCCTAAGATATCAATTGTACTAAATCCATTCCTTTCGCTGCTGACCATCAGAGTATATACGTTTTTGCTGTTTGGATTACTAAAAAACCAAACTGAAAGCATGGATGGCATTGAAGAGCTAGATCATAGCCGGTATCAGGCAACTCAAAGGCCAACCCAAGATCAGATGAATAAGATCGCTTCCTCTACTTTGAGGGCTGGGTGAGGGCAATGAAGGAAAGCAAAAATAGAACTAGAACGAGAGGCGACGGAGGCTGCTTTCTCAATAGGTGACGACAGGGCCAGAACGGAACGGAGGAGAACGGGATAGATGAATAGAATAGTTCCGCAAAAGCACACTCAAAGACAGGCGAGCCTTCATTAGCTGACTTGGGAATGAAAGAACTGCGCACTGACCTATCATTCCTACTCTTATGAAGGCGACAGACCAACGTGTCTTTTGAAGCTCATCTTTTTGCGTAAAACGAAGATCATTTACGTTCTAAAAAAAACAATTAATTATTATTAAATTAAGTCAGAAACGACTCATTCATCAACAACTTTTTCAGAAAAATAGAGCTCAAAGAGACGGGGGTCCTGTCTTTTATGCATTTGGAATGGTAGCTTTGGTCCGTACATCGCTGGCATAACCATAAAAAAAAGCTTAATATTCAAACAGTTTGCGTGCCTCGTCTGCCTTAGACGAGTCGTATGCTTTGTTCATTTCGTAGGCATCGAGTGCGTATACCTAAGAGTACTCATTTATGCCCACTTTGAATGAATAGGAGGGAAGGGCCTATACAGATTCATCCTGTAAGGACGCCAGCACCTTTCAGCTTTCCAGTTTACCCAATCAACGCCCTCCCCCATCATAGCACTTGGAATGACTTCCACAGACCTCCATAACGGCACTCTTGCCGAGAAAGCCCTTCCACATCAAAGGAACTTAAGCTTTCACTGACCCCACAGGCCTTTTTTGCTATCACACGAGAAAAATGCCTTATCGCCAATGATGCTAACCATACCTCACTTGTCTTAGCTGAGTTAATGGTTCAATTAAATCCTACCTGCCCAGACATGTATAAAAAACCTATTACAATCACGCCACCGGATGACCTAAAGTAAAGATCGCGTGGTTACGCCTTAGGAACCGGAGAGGCATATGAATATCTTTCCTTTATACATTTCATAATATAAAAAGATTCTTTATAACCGAGAGAAAGGATACCTATGAATGAATGCTATTCCGCCGGTCATCTGTCAAACCTCTCGCATTTCGGAAATGCTTTCAGGAAGGGTGCCCCTACATTGGTTTCAACTCATTCCCAGCTGCATAGTGCCATCCTACCAGCGGCTCAGTCTCGCTGCCTTTCCTTTCTAGCTATCACTCTTTTTCCCCAGAAATAAATATCATCACCTTGGCATTGAAAAAAAATGTCCCCGAGTCCATGTCGTGATAATAGAGCAAAGCCTTAATGCCGAACTTGGTAAACGAACAAAAACAACTAAGAGGTCCCTTCCCTCCTTTGCTTGCTTGGATCAGGATGTAAGGCCTAGCCTGAGATACTTCCGACGCGCAGTTCAGCTAATTCTCAAAAGGGAAACTTGCGCTTATTCATATATAAGGAGGAAGTCCTATTGACGTATAGAAAGTACTATGCTTTCATCCTCGCGGCCTAAGGGCCGGGTCCTACTCCTCAACCGGTACACAACCCATTACGTTAGTTAAGTTAGGACTTTCTCGTCATCTGGTACCTAACTAAACCGCTTCCATTCAATACTCAATTCAATACATAGCATGCTTTCAAATCCTTCCTCAGCAGCCTCCTGGTTCGTAAGCAATTAGCGGAAGGGAGATAGAAATCCATAGAAAGGCAAAGCTCCGTATCCAACTCGGAAGTGGGAATCTTGTTCCATTTAGGGAGGTTAAATCCCGTCCAGCAGAACCATTTGCGAGGTTTGATTCTTAAACCGGATCGAGCGGGTGCCTAAGCTTGAGTCATGATCATTAGGAAGTGTAATAACTTATTCACTTGCTGCGACTTAGCCTCCTTATGAGTCGGGCACAGCTAATATCTTATTTGAGGAAGAGTCCGATCTATGATAAGAGATCTCATCATCGGATGATGTAATAGCCAGACTAAGTCTTTCCAACCAACTTCAATTGTGAGGCATCCTTCTCTTAATAGACTTTATGACCGTACTCTTAAAGCACTCGTTCTAGCAGATATGTCTTTGTCACAGCCAGTGGAATAGATAAGAATGAGATTGGACGATAGGCAGCACTCTCAGGCCACTTTCCCAAGACAATAGGATACGGAGCGGGCAGCCTCAAAAGAGGAAGCAGTCCAATCTATTCCATACGATCACTGATCGAATCGGGAATAGGGGCTTTCCCATCCAAGTAAGAAAAGGGCCATACGGGTACTAGTTTCATGGTGATTAGTTTGAACCTCCTTCCCCTCCCACCTCTATGGCAGACTGCAAGCACAGAAGCTAAGGGCACGATTGCCCTACGGAGGAATGCCCGAGTTTCAGAGCAGAGGTTAAGAAGCTTTCATTCGACAAGAGGAAGCATCGGGGGTGGATGGAACTATACTTTACAAAAGCTATTTAGAGCGATCCCCGTAGATTAGAGAAAACAGGGAAATAGCAAGGAAAGCGCTGGACCTTGCTACAGACATAGCAGGGGAGACTCTGACTACTAGCTGTAGGGATCCCTAGGCCTCACATTCGATTAGGGAAGGCAGTCCCGAGACTATGTTACTTCGATCTGATACCTCTCGATTCAGAGAGGAAATGCGCATTTGTATCATTTTGAGTCTCCCCATCTCGATCTCTACAAATTGGATATGGGACTGGTTGTGAAGGGAAGCTTTGTGGGAGAAAGGAGGAAAGGGTCAGGCTAGTAAAGGCTTTACTCAAACATATGGGATAGATTACGAGGAAGCCTTTGCCCCGGTAGCCAAGATGAAGTCTGTTCGTCTCCTGCTCTCTATTGCTGCGAATCGAGATTGGCCTCTGTTCCAATTAGATGTTAAAAATGCCTTCCTGAACGGGGACCTACAGGAATAAGTTTACATGAGTCCTCCACCCGGTTGTGTAAGGGGGGGGAGAACAAGAGAGGTCAACTGGAGTGGAAGCCAAACGACGGGGCCGAGAATCTGTGATCGATCCGAAGAACCACTGCCAGATACGATTCTGCTCCCCCTTCGTACTACCAATGCGATTCTTGCCCGGCTTTCTTTCGGCTTAAGAAGGCTGCGGTGAGAATGAGGATCACTTCGGAACTCTAGGAAAATGGGCGTTTTAGGGCGGGATCTAAAAGTGTTGCGGAGCCTTCGGCCGTGAGAGGGTCTTTTGGCTTCCTCAGGGCCGTGTGAAGCTTAGCTTGCTTTAGCAGCCACGTGATGATTCAAGATTCGTGGTAGGCGTAGGAGCTGGGCGAAGCGGTAGCGAAGCTCAGGTGGTGATGCAAGTGCGCGGTGAGCGTAGTAGCCCCCTCGGGCATGCTCTTTGTACAACCAAGCGAAGAGCTAGTGAGGGCCGGAATGGAATATCGTATGTAGTGTAGAATCGGATCTGAAGCTCTTTACTAGGATTGGAACAGGCGAGGAACGAGTGACCACAAGCTCCGCTTAAGCGCTCGACATGCAGTTAGCTTAAAACATGTTCATCATGTGGCCGAGCGAAGCGCACCCGCGTGAAGCAGCCTAGCATCACTTTAGATAGGAGCAGAATGGATGACTTACAACTGAAAGTAAGTTCTTCGGATCGATATATCGTACGACGTAATGGAGATCTTGGTCTAGGTCCGGTGGTTCGCAGAATTCGGGACCTAACGATGTTCGATTCGTCACATGAACGGGAGCGGACGATTCCCTCGTCTCTCCCTTTTTCGGGGAATGGCTGCAATCACAAGCAAGTGATTGAATGAGTGGGGGGCTCCGAAAGCACATGCGGGATAAGCAGGTCTTTCAGGAGACGGTCTAAGGGTCCGGTCTAGAAAGAAAAGAGAACTCTCAACAAGCTGGAACTAATCAAGATCAATAGGAAGGCTAGAAATTCATTTTTTGACAAAGTTCATGCCACGACGATCTATATGGAAGGGCTGTTTTGTTGATGCATTCCTGTTGAAAAAGATACAAACACTCATGTTTCAGCTCCCGGATCCGCTTGGATTATCAATAAGGGGAGCCGTCTTAGGAAATGACTGAACTTAAAAGACAGATGCCACCGCTGCGAGGCGAGGGAGTAACTCGTCTGATCTTGCGGTGCACTCACTCCCGTTACGAGAATGAAATGACGCCCCAGCTCGACTCGAGACCAAGACTCCTTACAACTCGCACCAATAGCGGCACTGAGCGGCGGAGATTGATTGAAAAGGCAGCCCAGCCGCCCCTCCCCCCTAGCCGCCTACCTACTCGTGCTCGTAGCTCGATCGGAGGTTAAGAGTGTGGTCCGGCGGAAAAACAGAAGTCGTCCGTTTCAAGTGATACGTTAATTGCTCAGTAGTGCTTCGCCACTACCGTAGCTGGCGGAAATAGCTTAATGGTAGAGCATAGCCTTGCCAAGGCTGAGGTTGAGGGTTCAAGTCCCTCCTTCCGCTCTTGGCTTCGTCGTTTAGTGGTAACGAGTAGAGTAGGCATCGCCTCTCGATCCAATCCGTCTTTCCCTGGCCTCCCCAACACACTCTTGATACGAAATAAACCTCCCGCCATAGAGAAGAAAGAGATCTAAAGTCTGGGTCCCCTCGATCGCCCTTCCCTTGAACCTGAACTGGTCGAGAGAGATGAACCCGCACCACATTTTATAACCTTCGAACCGAAACCCCCAACTAGAGATGGAATTCCAGAACCTAAACAACTCAATTGAGAGCTCCGTGACCGGTTCAATTCAAGGGAAGGTCCGCCAATAATGGAAAGGCCATTCCCCTCCCTATCCGTTTCTTGATCCCTCATTCCACGAATTCGTTGTTACTGATTCATTCAAGGACTGAAAGCTTTTCGTTTTATGAAAAGGCATAGACTCCCCACTTCTTTGTCTTATTAGCGCAGGTGTTCGTCAACGATGAAAGCCGCTGAACTTAAGACTCGAGTTGAGATAGAGGGCTAGGCCAAGGATAGGAGGGCTTTCAGGGACTGGGGAAGACGGGTGGATTATAGAGCTAGGGGCGGATCAGAGGTTTGTCCATTGGGATTGGGCATGGACG